TTCGCAACAAAATATTTTCTTTGTGCGTCGGTAAAAAAAAACATATTTTTTTGGAGAGAGAGACTATTTCACCAATTGAGTCACTGGTATCTGACATATTCATACCTAACGATTTTCCACAAACACAAAGTGGTGACGAAACGTATAACTTGTACAAATATTTCCATTTTCCAATTCGATCCGATCCATTCGTTCGTAGAGCTATTTACTCGATCGCAGACATTTCTGCAACACCTCTAAGAGAGGAACAAATGGTCAATTTTGAAAGAACTTATTGTCAGCCTCTTTCAGATATGAATTTATCTGATTCAGAAGGGAAGAACTTGTATCAGTATCTCAGTTTCAATTCAAATATGAGTTTGATTCACACTCCATATTCTGAGAAATATTTACCATCTGGAAAGAGGAAAAAACGGAGTCTTTGTCTAAAGAAATGCGTTGAGAAAGGGCAGATGTATAGAACCTTTCAACGAGATAGTGCTTTTTCAAATCTCTCAAAATGGAATCTGTTCCAAACATATATGCCATGGTTCCTTACTTCGACAGGGTGCAAATATCTAAATTTCACCCTTTTAGATACTTTTTCAGACCCATTGCCGATACTAAGTAGTAGTCAAAAATTTGTATCCCTTTTTCATGATATTATGCATGGATCAGATATACCATGGCCAATTGATCAGAAGATTCTTCCACAATGGACTCTGATAAGTGAGATTTCGAGTAAGTGTTTACAGAATCTTCTTCTGTCCGAAGAAATGATTCATCGAAATAATGAGTCACCCGTTCCATTGATATGGACATCAAAAAATGCTCGGGAGTTCCTCTATTCAATCCTTTTCCTTCTTCTTGTTGCTGGATATCTCGTTCGTATACATCTTCTCTTCGTTTCCCGAGCCTCTAGTGAGTTACAGACAGAGTTAGAAAAGATCAAGTCTTTGATGATTCCATCATACATGATTGAGTTGCGAAAACTTCTGGATAGGTATCCTACATCTGAACTGAATTCTTTCTGGTTAAAGAATCTCTTTCTAGTTGCTCTGGAAGAAATACGGGGTTCCGCTTATGGGGTCAAATCAATACGTTCTAAGAAGAAATATTTGAATATCAACCTCATTGATCTCATAAGTATCATACCAAATCCCATCAATCGAATCACTTTTTCGAGAAATACGATACATCTAAGTCGTACAAGTAAAGAGATCTATTCATTGATAAGAAAAAGAAAGAACGCGAACGATGATTGGATTGATGATAGAATAGAATCCTGGGTCGCGAACAATGATTCGATTGATGATGAAGAAAGAGAATTCTTGGTTCAGTTCTCCACCTTAACGACAGAAAAAAGGATTGATCAAATTCTATTGAGTCTGACTCATAGTGATCATTTATCAAAGAATGACTCTGGTTATCAAATGATTGAACAACCGGGATCAATTTACTTACGATACTTAGTTGACATTCATAAAAAGTATCTAATGAATTATGAGTTCAATAGATCCTGTTTAGCAGAAAGACGGATATTCCTTGCTCATTATCAGACAATCACTTATTCACAAACCTCGTGTGGGGCTAATAGTTTTAATTTCCCATCTCACGGAAAACCCTTTTCGCTCCGCTTAGCCCTATCCCCTTCTAGGGGTATTTTAGTGATAGGTTCTATAGGAACTGGACGATCCTATTTGGTCAAATACCTAGCGACAAACTCCTATGTTCCTTTCATTACGGTATTTCCAAACAAGTTCCTGTATGATAAGTCTAAAGGTTATCCTATTGACGATATCGATTTTGATGATAGTGACGATATCGATATTGATGATAGTGACGATATTGATGATGACCTTGATATGGAGCTGCTAACTATGACGAATGTGCTAACTATTATGGATATGACGCCAAAAATAGACCGATTTGATATCACCCTTCAATTCGAATTAGCAAAAGCAATGTCTCCTTGCATAATATGGATTCCAAACATTCATGATCTGTATGTGAATGAGTCGAATTACTTATCCCTCGGTCTATTAGAGAACTATCTCTCCAGGGATTGTGAAAGATGTTCCACTAGAAATATTCTTGTTATTGCTTCGACTCATATTCCCCAAAAAGTGGATCCCGCTCTAATAGCTCCGAATAAATTAAATACATGTATTAAGATACGAAGGCTTCTTATTCCACAACAACGAAAGCACTTTTTCATTCTTTCCTATACTAGAGGATTTCACTTGGAAAAGAAAATGTTCCATACTAACGGATTCGGGTCCATAACCATGGGTTTCAATGCACGAGATCTTGTAGCACTTATCAATGAGGTCCTATCAATTAGTATTACACAGAAGAAATCAATTATAGAAACTAATACAATTAGATCAGCTCTTCATAGACAAACTTGGGATTTGCGATCCCAGGTAAGATCGGTTCAGGATCATGAGATCCTTTTCTATCAGATAGGAAGGACTGTTGCACAAAATGTACTTCTAAGTAATTGCCCCATAGATCCTAT